TATTTTATTAATATAGTAAACTTAAACACGCGTGCGCGGATACCTATATATCATATATAAGATACTTGATTGTCTGTGTAATCTCTGTTCTGGTTTCGGGGTTTACATATATTCATAATTGTTGTTATAATTGAAATTGAGAATGAAAAAAAAGATTTTTTTATTGAATTATTGAAAAGACGCAATACTGATTAGTTATCATTTGGATTTTCTTATGTCATTAGGGAACCATAATTGGAAATCAAAATCGAAGAATCGTTCATGAATTCGCAGTCAAGTCAATAGTTAATGGTTCCAATTTATCATGAATTTTTACTTTTGTGACTGAAAGTCTATATATTTTCAAAGATATGGGTCCAATCAAAATAAAAAGGAAAGATTTTTTTTAGTAGGAAGGGAATTAAGGAAAAGGGATTCAAAATGCAAGTACAATAAATAAGAAAAAGAAGTTTTGTAATCCATCCCAAAGAGGTAATATTTTCATCTATTTTGTATCGTTTTGGCGACATGGCCGAGTGGTAAGGCGGAGGACTGCAAATCCTTTTTTCCCCAGTTCAAATCCGGGTGTCGCCTGATTCTAATTAATAAAAGACTCGAAATCCCTTATTGACTGATATAATCTATAACTCGCCGAATTGTTCCCCAGCCGAAGGAGAAGCCGGGGTCTCTTGATACGTACTTGATTCTAAGCATCTGGGGTTCTCAAATGAAAAGTGAAAGTTTTTTAAATCCTTGGGCCTAGGATTCAAGGAAAGATTATAATAAGTATAAGTAGTGGAAGAGAATTAAGAAGTCTTGATAGACCTTCCACTACTAGTGGGTTGGTTACTGACTGGACCTTGAATTCGATTGGATAGCCGGAGGTGATATCTAACTAATTAGTAGTTAGTAATTGTGGAAAAACGAAATTTTGTATACAAACTCAAATCAAAGGAGTCTCTGAGTACTCGGGTATTCGATTAATATTCGATTGGATAACTGGCTTTTCTTTTTATTTTATAGAAATAGAATCAAAAAAGTTCAAAATTCTTTTCCACCGGTCAAGAGTGGAATAGACTGTTAAAAATCGTATAGGAATTTGTTATATGTATGTGGCTTTATTGGATTGTTTCATTAAATTAATAGTCCGAAATAAAAATACTTTTTTGACTCTGTACCATTGATTTCACTATTATTATTGAACAATAATGGAATAATTCCTTCATATTCATAGAGATAGGGGACATAATTCACATGGATATTGTAAGTCTTGCTTGGGCTGCTTTAATGGTAGTCTTTACATTTTCCCTTTCACTTGTAGTATGGGGAAGAAGTGGACTCTAGAAAGACTACTTAACTAATTGAGTTGAGGAATCAAACTGTATCAATTGTTTTGTAGATCGTTCCGCAAAGTGTTTTTAAAGATAAAAATGTCAATCAAAGAGGTATTTCAATAATTCCCGTGTTTCTATTTTGAAAGGAGATAGAGATGATAGGAAATTTATTTCAAACGCATTTTTCCTAAATTCTCTATTTCGCCGAACGGACTCTTATCCAAGGACAATGGGGAATAACAGACCCCTTTTCTTTTGTTTTCCTCATCCAAGAAAAAGCTGTTCTGTTATTAATTTAAGGGTATACGTACTTTCTAGAGGAAAGAACATAGACATAGTAGTTGTTCAACAAGATATACACATAATAAGATCTTGACTCGGGCGAGTCGCATATTTGGCACTTATTACTTGTTTTATTATTTTAGAAAATCGACTCATTTCGTATTAAACTTACAAATTTATGAGGTTTACTATTCGAAGAAGTTTCCATATCATAGAACTCTTTGGATCATCTATCAACCAGTCAATCAATTACTTTACTTCTTGGGAATGATAAAAAAAGATTACTAAGTTGATTTTTTTTATTAATTATTAATATATTTTTTCATTAATTATTAATATAGGCCATACCCATATCATTTTTCTTTCTTTTGGATGCTGGGATTTCTATTTGAAATAATCGGAAATCTAGGAATTCAAACTGTAAAATAAAAGTAAGAGTTCCCTTTCGATTATTTCGGATTGATCAGAATCAATACAAATCAATCAAATAGATGTAGCAAAAAAATAGAATTGGGATCGCTATATACCTAACATGTATGAAGATCCATATTCTAGGTTGATCTATATTAAATTAAGTCTGTACTTTTACTTTCTTTACTTTATAGAATATAGTACAACTTTCTACACTACAAAAAAACACCAATCTAATAGATAGTATGGTAGAAAGATTCATATATTTCTTTCTACCATACTATCAAATTTCATCGAATACTGCTAATTCTAGCCTGCTCATCTCATTTAAGAAACGAAATTGGAATCCTTTCCATTTTTTTAATCATTGATCAAGAAGTCAAGTCTCATTCAAATTAATCATTTTGGCTGACCGTTTTTACATAGATAATCAGTAAAAAAGCTGTAGGAACTAGAATGAAGAGTGCAGTAGCAATAAATGCGAGAATATTTACTTCCATAATCTCATCGTTTTTTTTACTTCGTAATAACTCGGGATTTAATCCCATAGAGATGATAAAAATTTCGCCTGTCAATTCAATGGGATGAATTACATCTTAATGTAATTGAATCGGATTAATATCATGAATAACAATATCTGAGCTATCATATAAATTCGCCGTCGCGAATTGAATAGTATAACATAGGAAGATCTTTTATCCATACCGAATCCAAAAAAAATAGAATTCCTGATCTAATCAAGAATTCCTTTACTTTTACTTTACTTATCATTCTTTTTTTTCCATAACCTACTGTGTTCCTTGTACAATCAATCATATGATGAAGTCTCATCTGATCACTTTTCCACTTCCATTGGTTACAAAACCTCAAAAACCAACTTTGATCTTTCTTTTATTAAAATCCTCCCCTCTTTTCTTAGGTTAGTACTAGGGCACATATATGAAAAGTTCAACGTGCAATTTGAATGAGATAGAATGTTTCAAATTGAAATTAGTTAGTCTTAATGATTGAGATGGCGCAAAATGGGAGACAGAAGGAGAGATAGGATTAATCTGAAAAGTATTTTGTCAGGGTAACTATAATAAAAAATAAAAAGAAAAAATTGTCTATTGTACAAGATGTACAAGAAACTAATTCTATTTGTGTATGTACTCCCGAAAAGCATATGGGACTCTATTCCATAAGATAGACGCGAGAAATTGAAAAACCAGACCCAATCAAATCAATATGGTATCTCTTGTACTTGGAATCCTAAATAGGATCTTACTAATAAAAAATTATACTAGAACTAATCCACATATCTCTCCCAGCAATCAGTCCTAGCTGAAGTAATGAAAATTTTCAGGTTTGTTTGATGAGAAATAAATGAAAAAGGAAAGAAAAAAGAAATAAGAATCATAATAATACCTATTGAGAGTGAAATTCTATTGTTTTCCATCTCCCAGAAAGTGGAAAGATGAATTGATATATTTTTTTTATTGGGTATTGGATCCGTCGGGACTGACGGGGCTCGAACCCGCAGCTTCCGCCTTGACAGGGCGGTGCTCTGACCAATTGAACTACAATCCCCGGGAACTGAGGTATAGAGTATCCATTTTTTTATGATTTGATTCAAAACATTTCATTTCTAATTAGAATTTTCGTGTTGGAACAGAGACGCAAGTGCTATTTTAATATCTCTATGAATATGCACCTTAGTGAGAACCACACGAATTACTAGTAATTTTTCCTTATTTCAAATTGAAAAATCGATTGAGAATCCATTTTTCAATAAAGAAATAAAGAAAAGGAGTCTTCTTCCTAATTTGATTATTAGGTATAAATACTTAATAATAAGACTAAGATCTAGATATAAATCTAGATCATTATCTAGATACAAATTTCCCGGAACAAATAAATCGAGCAAACAAATAAAAAAAGAAAGTATATAAGAGAATATATAGCAGAAAACTTGACTCGTTTATTCCGCGTATCAGCCATTTCTAGAGGACAAATATATTCATCTCATAGCGAATGAGCGAATTATTGGGCCGAGCTGGATTTGAACCAGCGTAGACATATTGCCAACGAATTTACAGTCCGTCCCCATTAACCGCTCGGGCATCGACCCAGGAAGAATCAATTCAATTTTAGGCTTATTGATAATTCATGATCAACTTCCTTTTGTAGTACCCTACCCCCAGGGGAAGTCGAATCCCCGCTGCCTCCTTGAAAGAGAGATGTCCTGAACCACTAGACGATGGGGGCCCAACTGCCTATGTTCATAGTATGAACAGTTTTTGGAAATTGTCAATATAATCTAATACTAATAATTCTAATTAAAAATTAGATTCAAAGGATCTTTCCGTCGTAATATATGTACATAGATACATTTTCTATGTATATACATAGTGACTATGTCAAGAATTGACTAAAAGTGCCCTTTTAACTCAGTGGTAGAGTAACGCCATGGTAAGGCGTAAGTCATCGGTTCAAATCCGATAAGGGGCTTTATTTTTAGTTTTTTCATAAAAGGCCATCATATTTGATGGGGAATAGAGATATTGTTTGTTGATATTTTTAAAGTAAAAAGTAAACAACTGTATAAGTATAATAAGTTATACTATATTATAGTCATAGTAATAGTAGTTATAAAGTTGAACTTTTATTCATTATAATGAATAATTATAAGATAAGTCGTCTCTGGAATCACCAAATATTCCTATTTTCTATTATAGGAATCAAATCCATTGGAATGGAAAGATTCGAAATCAACAAATGAAAAAGTAAGTGGACCTGACCTATTGAATCATGACTATATCCGCTATTCTGATATTTAAATTTGATAGAAATGAAATTGGAACAGTTGACCTTTTTTTTATTTCTTTAGACTCTGCATAAATTTGTCGATATTTCCAATTTCATTTTTGTGTTCCTAGCTATTCCATAGATAGGAATAAATTTACTATTCTCTTCCTTCATAGAGAGGGAAAACTTTTATTCCAAATCACAAAG